AATAAGATGCCTGAAAAAGGATTATTTTGATAGAATAAATCATGTACTTTGTACTCTTATTACATTTAATAGAATTAAACTATTTCCTAAAGTATCAAAAACCTTTATACATCATATAATAAAATGTAAAAAAGATAAGCTAAACAAAGCTATTGGGTTCATACCCCGCATATAAAGGTTTTACTCCTTTTCTTTTTAATTAAATTTTACAAATTACTTTTTTATTCTACAATAATTATAGGAACTTTAATTTCTATTTCTTCATATTCCTGATTAGGAATATGAATTGGACTAGAAATTAATTTAATTTCTATTATTCCATTATTTACCCAAACTAAAAATATATATTCAGCAGAATCCTCAATTAAATATTTTCTTACACAAACTCTTGCATCAATAATAATTTTATTTAGAATTATTATTATATCTTTAAATTTTGATTTTTTCACTTCTAATTTTAATAAAACTATAATTTTAATTATAAATTCTTCTTTACTTACAAAAATAGGAGCAGCCCCATTCCATTTTTGATTCCCCGAAGTAATAGAAGGATTAAATTGAATCAACGGTTTTATTTTACTTACATGACAAAAAATTGCTCCTATAATTCTTATCATGTATAATTCAAAATTTAGATATTTCTTCCTATTTATTATTATAATTTCAATAATTATTAGTGGAATTATAGGATTTAACCAAATTAGACTACGTAAAATTCTTACATTTTCCTCAATTAATCATATCGGTTGAATACTAAGAGCATTACTCAATTCCAAAATTATTTGAATATTTTATTTTATTATTTATAGATTAATTTCACTTAATATTATTTTAATTTTTAATAAAATAAAAATCTTTTTCATTAATCAATTAATTTCTATAATAAATTATAATTCTATTCTCAAACTTTTTTTCATTTTAAATTTTTTCTCACTTGGCGGACTCCCACCTTTTATTGGATTTTTGCCTAAATGATTTGTTATTAATGAATTAATTAATAACAACATATTTTTTATTAGCTTTTTCATAATTTTATTAACTTTGTTTACTCTTTATTTTTATATTCGAGTAACATTTAGAACCTTAATTATTAACCATAACTCTCCTTTATTTATAAATTTCAAAATTAACAATTTTTTAATTATTTCGTTAAATTTCATCGTTCTATCTAGTTTAATTTTATTTCCTTTATGTTTTAATCTATTTTAAGGATTTAAGTTAAACCAAACTACCAACCTTCAAAGCTGGAAATAGAGGCTCTCTAAGCCTTAGCGAGAAGACCTTAAATAAATAAAAACCTTTAATCTAAAAAACCGAAATTTACCTTTAAATTTGCAATTTAAAATCATAGTTGAATATTTAGATTGATAAAAGAAAAATTTTCGTAAGTAAATTTACAATTTACTGCCTAACCTCGGCCATTTTATCGAACAAATGACTATTTTCAACAAATCACAAGGACATTGGAACTCTTTATTTTATTTTTGGCGCTTGAGCGGGAATAGTGGGAACTTCATTAAGTCTTTTAATTCGATCTGAATTAGGGACACCCGGGACATTAATTGGTAACGATCAAATTTACAATGTTATTGTTACTGCTCATGCATTTATCATAATTTTCTTTATAGTTATACCTATTATAATTGGAGGATTTGGAAATTGATTAGTCCCTCTGATATTAGGAGCCCCTGATATAGCATTTCCTCGAATAAATAACATAAGATTTTGGTTACTCCCTCCATCATTAACTTTTCTTTTATTAAGAAGAATAGTAGAAAGAGGAGCAGGGACAGGTTGGACAGTTTACCCCCCTTTATCTGCCAATATTGCCCATGGAGGATCTTCTGTTGATTTAGCAATTTTTAGTTTACATCTCGCTGGTGTATCATCAATTCTAGGAGCAGTAAATTTTATTACTACAGTAATTAATATACGTCCTGCAGGAATAACATTAGACCGGGTACCATTATTTGTTTGAGCTGTAGCTATTACAGCCCTTCTTCTTTTATTGTCACTCCCAGTTTTAGCAGGAGCAATTACTATACTTTTGACAGATCGAAATTTAAATACATCATTTTTTGACCCAGCAGGAGGGGGAGACCCAATTTTATACCAACATTTATTTTGATTTTTTGGTCATCCTGAAGTTTACATTTTAATTTTACCAGGTTTCGGTATAATTTCTCATATTATTAGGCAAGAAAGAGGAAAAAAAGAAGCTTTTGGTTCTTTAGGAATAATTTATGCCATATTAGCTATTGGATTATTAGGATTTATTGTATGAGCACATCATATATTTACAGTCGGAATAGATGTTGACACTCGAGCTTATTTTACCTCTGCAACAATAATTATTGCTGTTCCTACAGGAATTAAAATTTTTAGATGATTAGCTACTCTACATGGAACACAAATAAATTATAGTCCTTCAATACTATGAGCTTTAGGATTTGTATTTTTATTCACTGTAGGAGGATTAACAGGAGTTATTCTTGCTAACTCTTCTATTGATATTGTTCTTCATGATACCTATTATGTAGTAGCTCATTTTCATTATGTTTTATCAATAGGAGCAGTTTTTGCAATTATAGCAGGGTTTGTCCATTGATTCCCTTTATTTTCAGGATTAACATTAAATCCAACTTTATTAAAAATCCAATTTTTTATTATATTTATTGGAGTCAATATAACTTTTTTCCCTCAACATTTTCTTGGACTTGCAGGAATACCTCGACGATACTCTGATTATCCTGACGCTTATATACAATGAAATATTATTTCATCAATTGGATCAATAATTTCATTAATTAGAGTTTTTATATTATTATTTATCATTTGAGAAAGTTTTATTTCCCATCGTAAAAGAATTTTTTCATTAAATATACCTTCTTCTATTGAATGATTCCAATTAACTCCGCCAGCTGAACATAGTTATTCAGAATTACCAATTTTATCAAATTTCTAATATGGCAGATTAGTGCAATGGATTTAAACCCCGTAAATAAAGTTTTTACTTTTTTTAGAAGTGGTAACATGAAAAACCTTACTTTTACAAGATAGAAGATCTCCATTAATAGAACAATTATCTTTTTTCCATGACCATGCTCTTCTTGTTTTAGTAATTATTACAGTTTTAGTTGCTCAAATTATACTTGGATTATTTACTAATAAATTTACTAATCGTTACTTATTAGAAGGTCAACTTATCGAATTAATTTGAACAATTTTACCTGCAATTACATTAATTTTTATTGCTTTACCTTCCTTAAAATTAATTTATATTCTTGATGAAGTTAATAATCCTTCAGTTTCAATCAAAACTATAGGTCATCAATGATATTGATCTTATGAATATTCTGATTTTAAAAATATTGAATTTGATTCTTATATAATTCCTTATAATGAAGCAAATATTTGAAATTTTCGACTTTTAGATGTTGATAATCGTATTGTAATTCCCTTTAAATCACAAGTACGAATACTAATTTCTTCTGCTGATGTAATTCATTCTTGAACAATTCCAAGAATAGGAGTAAAAATTGATGCCACTCCAGGGCGATTAAACCAAATTGGATTTAATTCAAGACGGACGGGAATATTTTTTGGACAATGTTCAGAAATTTGTGGGGCAAATCATAGGTTTATACCCATTGTAATAGAAAGAATCTCCCCAAAATTCTTTCTAAAATGAATAAATAAAATAATTAGTTAATCATTAGATAACTTAAAGTAAGTTCTGGTCTCTTAAACCATCTAATAATAGATTTACGCCTATTTCTAATGAAAAATTTAGTTAAAATATAACATTAGTTTGTCAAACTAAAATTATTAAAATTAATAATTTTTAATTCCTCAAATATCTCCAATAAATTGAATTATATTATTTTTTTCTTTTTCTTTAATTTTTATAATACTTAACTCTAATAACTATTTTTTTATTAAATACTATTTTTCTTCAAAAATAGAAACTTTAAAATTAAAAAAATATAATTGAAAATGATAATAAATCTATTTTCTTCTTTTGACCCTACTACTAACCTTGGGATAAAATTAAATTGAAGAAGATCCCTTCTTTGAATCTTATTTATTCCAACATTATTTTGATTAATTCCTTCACGAATAAATTTCATTTGAATAAAAATTATTTTCACTTTACATAATGAATTTAAAATTTTGATTGGGAAAAAAAATATAGGAAGAACTTTAATTTTTATTTCTCTTTTTTCTTTTATTTTATTTAATAATTTTTTAGGGTTATTTCCTTATATTTTTACTAGAACAAGACATATAACTTTAACTTTATCATTAGCATTACCTTTATGATTAAGATTTATAATTTTTGGATGAATCAATAATACAATTCATATATTTGCTCATTTAGTACCTCAAGGGACACCCCCAGTACTTATACCTTTTATAGTATGTATTGAAACTATTAGAAATCTTATTCGCCCAGGAACTTTAGCAATTCGACTTTCAGCTAATATAATTGCAGGGCATCTTTTAATAACTTTATTAGGAAATACTGGATCTATATTATCTATTTTTATAATTAATTTTTTAATTATTATTCAATTATTATTATTAGTGTTAGAATCTGCAGTAGCTATTATTCAATCTTATGTATTTGCAGTTTTAAGAACATTATATTCTAGAGAAGTAATTTAATGTCTGATAAAAATCATCCTTATCACCTTGTTGATTTTAGTCCTTGACCTATTTTAGGGGCCTTCAGAGCAATAACTCTTTTAATAGGAATAATCAAATGATTTCACTTATATAATAATAATTTATTATTATTAAGATTTTTAATTATAATTATAATTATATATCAATGATGACGAGATATTGTTCGTGAAGGAACATTCCAAGGTCTTCACACATGGAAAGTAACTTTAGGACTACGATGAGGTATAATTTTATTTATTACTTCAGAAGTATTTTTTTTTATTTCTTTTTTTTGAAGATTCTTCCATAGAAGACTTTCTCCTTCTATTGAAATTGGAATGAATTGACCTCCATTAGGCATTAAAACTTTTAACCCAATTCAAATTCCTTTACTTAATACTTTAATTTTATTAACCTCTGGATTAACAGTAACCTGAGCGCATCATAGTTTAATAGAAAATAATTATCCTCAAACTCTTCAAGGATTAATTTTTACTGTAATTTTAGGAATTTACTTTACTATATTACAAGCTTATGAATATTATGAATCATCTTTTACTATTTCTGATGCTGTATATGGTTCTACATTTTTTATAGCAACTGGATTTCATGGCATTCATGTAATTATTGGAACAACTTTTCTTTTAGTTTGTTTAATACGCCATTATTTTAATCATTATTCAAATATTCATCATTTCGGATTTGAAGCAGCAGCTTGATATTGACATTTTGTTGATGTTGTTTGACTATTCCTTTATATTTCTATTTATTGATGAGGTAGATACTTAAATAGTATAACTATTATATTTAACTTCCAATTAAAAGATCTATTTTATAGTTTAAGTAATTAAAATTTTATATTTTATTTCAGTAATTATTTTTAGTATCACAATAATTTTAATACTTCTAGCTACTTTATTATCCAAAAAAACCTTTCTAGATCGAGAAAAAAATTCCCCTTTTGAATGTGGATTTGACCCTAAATCCTCAGCCCGTTCTCCATTTTCTTTACATTTTTTTTTAATTGCAATAATTTTTCTTATTTTTGATGTTGAAATTACATTAATTTTCCCATTAATTTTAATTATGAAAACTTCAATATTATATAATTATACACTAATTTCATTATTTTTAATTTTAATTTTATTGTTTGGGCTTTATCATGAGTGAAACCAAGGAGCTTTAAATTGAACTCATTAGGATAATAGTTAATTTATAACATTTAAGTTGCATTTAAAAATCATTGATTTCAATTTATCTTTAATAAGAAGCAAAATTTGCATTTAGTTTCGACCTAAAATTTTGATATTTATTTATCCTTATTTTAATTGAAACCAAAAAGAGGTATATCACTGTTAATGATACCATTGAAACTAGATTTTCCAATTAAAGAAATATGATATTCAAGAATAAGCTTCTAACTTAATTCTTAAGCAGTGTAATTCTGTTTATATTTCTATTTATATAGTTTAAAGAAAACATTATATTTTCAATATAAAAATAAATTATATTTTGTAAATACTTAAGAATAAAATTTATTACCCTAATATCTTCAATATTATACTCTATTTAAGCTACTTAAGTAAATTATTACTAATAATAAAATTAATCATAATACTATTATTAATAAATAAATTTTTAAATTATTTATAAAAATAATTTGTATAAATTGTGATAATCTTTTCATCTTACTATATAAATTTTGTGACCCTATATATTCTGATCAACCTTGATCAATATATTTTAAATAATAATTAGAAATTACTAAAGGATAATAATTTATATTAAATGTAGAAATAATTGGCAAGTTTCATATTAAAGCACAAAAAAATCTTAAATTTTGATATTTTAAAGACTTTAATGAATAAGATAAACTAAATTTTGAAATTTCTAAGCCTAACCAAATTCCTAATAAAATAAAAATTAAAGTTATTATTTTTATTAATTTTCTTAAACAAATAAAATATATTGAAGGAAATATTAATCATAATATTATTCTTCCACTAAATACTACAAATAAAATTAATCCAAATATTCCTTTAATTATAATAAATCTTTCTTCCTTTAAACAATTTAAAGATAAAAAATTTATTTCTCCTAATATTAAATAATAACATAAACGAAACCTATACATTACAGTTAATCCAATAGAAAAATAAAAAATAAAATAAATATAAATATTTAAATAACTTATTGACATTACTTCAACAATTAAATCTTTAGAATAAAATCCTGATAAAAAAGGTAACCCACATAAAGATAAATTACAAATATTTATAAAAACACAAGTTAAGGGTATTAAATTTACTAACCCCCCTATAAAACGAATATCCTGACAATTATTTAATCTATGAATAATATTACCGGCGCATATAAATAATAAAGCTTTAAATAAAGCATGAATCAATAGATGAAAAAAAGCTAATTGATATCTTCCTAATCTTAAAATTCTTAATATTAAACCTAATTGACTTAAAGTAGATAAAGCAATAATTTTCTTTAAATCAAATTCAAAATTTGCCCCAATTCCCGATATAAATATTGTTAATCTTGAAATAAATAATAAAAAAAACATTAAGTTTCTTCTAAAAGAATAATTAAAACGAATTAATAAATAAACTCCTGCAGTTACAAGAGTAGAAGAATGAACTAAAGAAGAAACAGGAGTAGGAGCTGCTATTGCAGCAGGTAACCAAGAAGAAAATGGAATTTGGGCTCTTTTAGTTATAGCTGCTAAAACTACTAATATAGAAATTAATTTTATAATTTCATCATTTTTTATTAAATCTAAATAAAAAATATAATTTCATCTACCATAATTTAATATTCAAGCAATTGACAATAATAAAGCTACATCCCCAATACGATTAGACAGGGCAGTAATTATTCCAGCATTGAAAGATTTTCAATTTTGATAGTAAATAACTAAACAATAAGAAACTAACCCTAACCCATCTCAACCTAATAAAATTCTAATTAAATTTGGAGAAATAATTAATAATATTATTGATAAAACAAATAAAACAACAAGTAAAATAAATCGATTAATATTTAAATCCCCACTTATATATTCTTCTCTATAAAAAATTACTATAGAAGAAATAAATAAAACAAATCTTATAAATAATAAAGACATTCAATCTAATAAAATTGTTATTAACACACAAGTTCTATTAATAGAAAATAAATTTAATTCTAATAAAATTGTAAAATCTAAAATTATTAAATTTAAAGATAAAAGGAAAAATCTAATTCTCAAAATTAAAAATAATAAAAAATAAATTAAACAAATTGAAATTATTTAAAATAAATAATTATATCTTTAGTCCCACAAACTAATATTTTTATTAAACTATTTAAATAAAACATAAAATATAAAATTTCCCCCTTTAAAACAAATAAATTTAAAGGAAATCAATGTAAAAATAATAATTTGTATTCACTTATATAACCTATTATATTTCTATAAACCCCAGAGTAAAATTTCCCATGCTGAGTAAATGAATATAAATATAAAGAATACACAGCTCTAAAAAAAGATATTAATGCTAAAAAAATTATTGAAATTTCACTTCAAGATACAATTCTGTTAATTAATATAATTTCTCCTATTAAATTTATAGAAGGAGGAGCTGCTATATTGGAAGAGCATAATAAAAATCATCATAAAGATAATCTAGGAATTAAATTTATTAACCCTTTATTTAAATAAATTCTTCGAGATATAATTCGTTCATAAGAAATATTTGATAAACAAAATAAACCAGAAGAACATAATCCATGAGCAACTATTATTACTAAAGCTCCTCTTATTCCTCAATAATTTAAAGTTAAAATTCCTGATATTACAAGACCTATATGAGCTACTGAAGAATAAGCAATTAAAGATTTCAAATCTCTTTGGTTTATACAAATTAAAGAAATAAAAAATCCTCCAATTAAAGAAATTATAATAAAATAAATATTAATTTTTAAACCAATTTCAATAAATAAAATTATTAAACGAATCAATCCATACCCCCCTAATTTTAATATTACTCCAGCTAAAATTATTGAACCTGCAATAGGAGCCTCTACATGAGCTTTAGGAAGTCATAAATGAACTAAATATATAGGTATTTTAATAAAAAAAACAAAATTTATAAATACATATAATAAAACTCTATTTAAATTATCCAATTTTATAAAAAAATAATCTAAACTTATAAATATACTATAATAATAAAAAATTGAAATTATTATAGGTAATGAAGCAAATAATGTATAAAATAATAAATAAATTCCTGCTTGAATTCGTTCTGGTTGATATCCTCAACCTATAATTATAAACAAAACAGGAATTAATCTAAATTCAAAAAATAGATAAAAAATAAATAAATTTATTGAACTAAATACTAAATATAGAACAATAATTATGACTAAATTAACAAAAAGAAAAAACTGTCAATTTATATTATTTTCATAAATTTTTTTTCTAGCTAAAATTATTAATATACAAATTCAAAATCTTAATAAAATTATTAAATATCTTAGTAAATCTATACCTAAACTATAAGAAATATTAATAAATATATAATTTATTCTAATTTTAATTAAAAATAAAAATGTGAAAATTGTAAAAAAAAAAAAAGTTAATCAATAACTTAAAAATACTAAAGGAGTTAATATAATTAAACCTAATAAAATTATTATCATAAAATATTAAAAGTTTGAAAATAATCATTTCCATGAGTACGAATTATAAAAACCAATAAAGACAATCCTAAAGCACCTTCACACACTCTAAATCTAATAAAAATTAAAGAAAAATAATATTCATATATTATTATATTAAAATAAAAAAATAATCCTAAAAATATAGATAAAACTAAAAATTCTAATCTTAATAATATTAATAATAAATGTTTTCGTTTTATTCTAAATCTTAAAGACCCTAAAATAAATAAAATAATAAATCTTAAATATGTTACCATTAGTTTTAATAATTTAAACAAAATATTGATCTTGTAAATCAAAAATAAGATTTCTTTTAAAACTTCAGAGAAAGATAAACTCTATCATTAATCTCCAAAATTAATATTTTAAATTAAACTATTCTCTGTATTAAATTTTTATTATTATCTTCTTTATCTTTAAGATTATCAATCATTTTTTTAAAACACCCAATATCTTTAGGATTTATTTTACTTTTACAAACTTTAAACTGTTCACTAATTATTAACCTTTTAAATTATAATTTTTGATTTTCCTATATTTTATTTCTTATTATAATTGGAGGAATATTAATCTTATTTATTTATATAACTAGAATTGCTTCTAACGAAAAATTTATATTTTCTAATATTTTACTTAGATTATTTTTAATAATAATAATAATATTTTTTATTATTATTTTAATAGATAATTTTATTTTTAATTTAAACTTTATTAATTCAGAAACTTTAATATTAAATAAAACATTTAATTTTTCAATAAATATAAATAAATATTTTAGATTTCCTAATTTTTTTATATTTTACATCACAATTATTTATCTTTTAATTACTTTAATTGCTGTAGTAAAAATTTCAAACTTTAATCTTGGCCCACTTCGACAAATAAACTAATGAAAACACCATTTCGAAAAATATCACCAATAATAAAAATTGTTAATAATGCCTTAATTGATTTACCTACACCTTCAAACATTTCATTATTATGAAATTATGGTTCATTATTAGGATTATGTTTAATTATTCAAATTATTACAGGAATTTTTTTAGCTATACACTACTGTCCTAATGTAGAAATAGCTTTTAATAGAGTAGCACATATTTGTCGAGATGTAAATTATGGATGACTAATTCGAACTCTTCATGCTAATGGAGCTTCATTCTTTTTTATTTGTTTATATCTACATGTAGGACGAGGAATATATTATAGATCTTATTATCTAGAATTAACTTGAATAGTAGGAGTTATTCTTCTTTTTGTTACTATAGCAACTGCATTTTTAGGTTATGTTTTACCTTGAGGTCAAATATCATTTTGAGGGGCTACCGTTATTACTAATTTAGTTTCTGCTATTCCATACTTAGGAAATAGAATTGTACAATGACTTTGAGGAGGATTTGCTGTTGATAATGCAACTTTAACTCGATTTTTTTCCTTCCATTTTCTTTTTCCTTTTATCATTACTGCTTTAGTAATAATTCATTTATTATTTTTACACCAAACTGGATCAAATAATCCTTTAGGAATTAATAGTAATATTGATAAAATTCCTTTCCATCCATATTTTTCATACAAAGACATTTTAGGATTTTTATTTATAATAATATTCCTAACAACTTTAACTTTAATTAGTCCTTATTACTTAGGTGATCCTGATAATTTTGTACCAGCAAATCCTTTAGTTACACCTATTCATATTCAACCAGAATGATATTTTTTATTTGCTTATGCTATTTTACGATCTATCCCTAATAAATTAGGAGGAGTAATTGCATTAGTTATATCTATTGCTGTTCTTTTCATTCTTCCATTTACTAATAAAAAAAAATTACAAAGAAATCAATTTTACCCTATTAATAAATCATTATTTTGATCTTATTTATCAATAGTAATTTTATTAACATGAATTGGAGCCCGTCCTGTTGAAGATCCGTATATTTTAATTGGGCAAATTTTAACAGTCTTATATTTTTTATACTTTATTTTAAATCCTATTTCTTATAAAATTTGAGATAAACTAATCTTTTAGTTAATGAACTTGATAAAGTATATATTTTGAAAATATAAAAAAGAAGTAAAATCCTCTATTAACTTTATACTAAAATTTATTAACTATATAATATAAACCAACCTTAATAAACTTAATCCTAAATAAAAAATTAAAAAATTTAATGAAACAGGAAGATATCTTTTTCAAGCTAATCCTATTAATTTATCATATCGGTAACGAGGTAAAGTTCCTCGAACCCATACTCATAAAAATGCAAATATAGAAATTTTAATAAAAAAAATTCAAGAAAAAATATCTCCTCCTAAAAAAATTATTGAACAAACTATTCTTATAAATAAAATTCTTGAATATTCAGCTATAAAAATTAAAGCAAATCCCCCAGATCTATATTCTACATTAAATCCTGAAACTAGTTCTGATTCTCCTTCAGCAAAATCAAATGGAGTACGATTAGTCTCAGCTAATCTAGAAACAAATCATATTAAACATAAAGGGAAAAAAAGAAATAAAAATCATAAATATTTTTGATACACTATAAAACCTAAAAAATTAAATCTAGAAATTAAAATTAAAAAACATATTAAAATTAAAGCTAATCTTACTTCATAAGAAATAGTTTGAGCCACAGATCGTAAACTCCCTAATAAAGCATAATTAGAATTAGAAGATCATCCAGCAATTATAATTGTATAAACTCTTAATCTAGATACAATTAAAAAAAATAATAAAGAATATTTAAAGTTTAAGAAACTACAAAAAAAAGGTATTCTTATCCACAAAAATAAAGATAAAAATAAATTTATTACAGGAGAAAAATAATATAAATTTAAATTTGATATATAAGGAAAAACCTGCTCTTTAGTAAATAATTTAATAGCATCCCCAAAAGGCTGTAAAATTCCAATAAATCCAACTTTATTAGGACCTTTACGAATTTGAATATAACCTAAAATTTTTCGTTCTAATAAAGTCAAAAAAGCTACTCCTACTAACACACAAATTACTAAAACTAATATAGAAATTAAAATTAATAAAATATCCCCTAAAAACAAGTATTATTTGTAATATAAATTACTTATAAAGATTCTAAATCTATTGCATTAATCTGCCAAAATAATAATAATATTCAAAATAAAATTAATTTAATAAATACTTGGTCCTTTCGTACTAAAATATTTTAATTTATTAAAGATAGAAACCAACCTGGCTCACACCGGTTTAAACTCAGATCATGTAAAGTTTTAAAGGTCGAACAGACCTAAATATTTAGCTTCTACACCAAATTTTAACTTTAATCCAACATCGAGGTCGCAATCTTTTTTTTCGATAAGAACTCTCAAAAAAAATTACGCTGTTATCCCTAAGGTAATTTTATCTTATAATCAAAAATTTTGGATCAAAAAATTACATATTTGTATTTAAATAAAAAAAAAGTTAATTAAATTTTTTTGTCACCCCAACAAAATAATTAATATTCATCTAAATATTTAAAACAAATAATTTAAATTATTATTAATTATAAAACTCTATAGGGTCTTCTCGTCTTTTAAAATTATTTAAGCTTTTTAACTTAAAAATAAAATTATATTAAATTTAACTTGAGACAGCTATTTTCTCATCCAATCTTTCATTCCAGCTTTCAATTAAAAAACTAATTATTATGCTACCTTTGCACGGTCAAAATACCGCGGCCATTTAAATTCTCAGTGGGCAGATTAGACCTTAAATTATAATCAAAAGGACATGTTTTTATTAAACAGGTGAAAAATAAATTTGCCGAATTCCTTAAATTAACCTTAAATTTTAAAATTTAAAATTACAAAATAATATACTAATTTAATCATTATTACTAAAATTATTATATTTAATTTTATATTTGAATAAAATATTTAAATAAAATAAAAATACTAAAATACTAATAATTAATTATAACATTTTTTTATTTATAGAAATTTATAATCCTATAAATTATTTTAATAAATTATATATTATAATTATCTTAATTTAAGCTTATCCCTAAAAAAAGTTAATATTAATAATAAAAAATTAATAAATTAAAATTTTAATTATTAATAATAAAATTAAATTTTTTTCTTCAAAAACTAGATATATTTAAAAACGAATAACATTTCATTTCCAATTAAAAATTATAAATATTTATTTTACAATAAAATATATAATTAATTAACTCTTTTAAATTCGAGATAATAAAATTTTTTATTTAATTTTAATTAACCCTGATACACAAGGTACAAAATTTAAATTTTTCTTTTAAATATTTAAATATTTTCTTTCACAATACTTAATTATCTATAATTATAAATATTTTTTCTTAAATGTTAATAAAATTAAAATTTCTTTATTTAATCATTTACTAATTAATAATTTAAATAAAAATTTAAATTCAAATTAAATTAATTTAATAATTTTCCTTTTAATGTAAATAAAATACTTTTACAAGCTCTAATTTGTCTTCTAGATTCACTTTCCAGTAAATCTACTTTGTTACGACTTATTTCATTTTAAAACAAAAGCGACGGGCAATATGTACATATTTTAGAGCTTCAGTCATTTTAAAAAATTAAAATAAAATTACTTCCAAATCCACTTTTAAAATTCATTTTCATAAACTTATCTAATTATTATTAAATTGTAACCCATTTCTTCTTATTTATAAACTACACCTTGATCTGATTTTTTTTGTTATTATAAATCTTGAATATTAAATTTCTAAAAAAATATTCAAACTACGACGATATATAAATTAATAAAATAAGTTAAATAAATCGTGGACTATCGATTATAGAACAGGTTCCTCTGAAAAGACTAAAATACCGCCAAATTTTTTAATTTTCAAGAACATAACTAATACTTATTCAAGATTTTAAATTTCATTTTCAATAATAGGGTATCTAATCCTAGTTTATTACAAAAATTTATTAGCCTCAAAAACAAATTTAAATTATTTTATAAATTCAAAATTTCACCTTAAAAATTTAATTTTAAATTATTAATTATTAATTTAACTAATCTTAAAAAAATTTCCTCACATTGTTTGTGTAACCGCAACTGCTGGCACAAACTTTGTCAACATTATAATAAATTCCTAAATCTAAACCTCCTTAATCTTTAAAATTCTATACTGTGATTAAAAAATTACTAAATTTAATTATTTAAATTAAATTTTATTCATACTAAAATTTACATATAAAATAAATTATAAAGAAAATCTTTAAACTAAAATTAAACTTTTAAAGAAATAATATAAACACAGACATTTAAACAAAATTCCTCCCTATAGCGCCAAGATAATCAAGATTAATTTGAAATTTCCTCATAAATTAAATTACTAATAAATCTAATTTTTTCCCTTTAAATTTTTTTTATCAGTAATAACTATTAAAAATTATTAGCCTAAATCTTAATATACCCTAGTCGTTGAACTTTTCTAGCTAAATTTTTATTATTTAATTTATTCATTAAACAAATTAATTAAATAAAACCTAATTTAAAAACTTAAATTTTATTTCCCCTATAAATTTAAATTCCCAATTTATTAATTTTACCCCTTACAGAATTAATAAATTTATTATAAAATTTTCCCCTAAATCTTATAATTAAATTAAATTTTACATAATAAAAATATCAAATATTTCAAAAAATTCAATGTGTAATAAGTAAATTTTAATTTCCCCTTTATTAAATAATTTACTCCCTGAAACCCTAATATTAAATTTAAGTTTCAACTTTATTGATAAAAAGAAAACCTTAGACATTTAAAAAACTTTTCAAGGCCAATATCTATTTTAATATTATAATAAAAATAAATCTTAATATCTCATATAATATAAATTAATAATTTTTATTTAATATTAAAATAAATATTTTTATATCATAAATATATCTATTTTCTTATTCCTAATTAAATTTAAATACTAAATTTTATTAACTTTAACTTATATAAAAAAGTCTATTATTATTATATTTAATTTAAAGGGTATATAATAATTTTACTTATATATTACGCATAAGTTTTTTTTTTTTCTATAAATATTATATATATTAATATATATATATATATATTATAATTTAATTAATATTTAAAGTTAAATTATAATATAATCTTATATATATATATATAATATATATTAATATATATTAATATTTCTATATTAAATTATTATATATATATATATAAATATAATTTAGATTTAATTAAATTAAACATTAAAATAAATCGATATTTATGGATTTTCTTATTCTTTCAAAATAACTCTTAATGTATTCTTAGATGCATATACAATTATATATCTTTATAGATATTTCTATATTTAATTATAGATAAATAATTATCCCTACATATATATAAATAATACAATTAATCATTAATTTAGTAAATTTTAATATTAGAAAAAAAATCGAGTTGTTGCTTTCAATCAATTTAAATTTTATCTAATTAATTTTTAATTTCATATAGTTAATAAAATTTACTTAATTTTTGGGTCAAAAAAATGGGTGCACAAAAATTACAAAAAAATTCATTTTTTGGAATTTTTTTTTTACTTAAAAATTAAATACTTTTTTCCAATATTACATAAACTATATGTCTATGTTTTTTTTTTTATTAATAAATACTT